AAACTAAATTATAAATATAATAAATAACTTGAAATCTAGTAAAGTATTGTACTAGAAAGTACAATTAGATGAATTCTATCAATATCTGGACATATTGTATATGTAAATAAAAAAAAAAAAGAGTACCCTTCTGGTTCTGGATTTGTTCTCCCGAAATCAAACCCCTCCCCTTTTTTATTCATAATTTTAAGTTCCTACGATATAATATAATAAATCGGTGACTCTTGAAAAAAGGGAAGAAACCTTTTCCCTATTTCTCTCTATTTATTTGATTTCACAGTATCAATTATGTCAAAAATCAAACAAATAATGAAAAGCCGGCTATCGGAATCGAACCGATGACCATCGCATTACAAATGCGATGCTCTAACCTCTGAGCTAAGCGGGCTTACATAACAGAAATTTTACATATATAGAAAGTTAGTAAATTCTTGAGATCTTATCTATTAACTGCTCATTCTTATCTATTCATAAGTAATATGAATAGAGAAAAAAATTAATATAGAAAAGAATAGAATTTTTCTATATATTCTAATATAGAAGATAAAAATGAATATAACGATTAATAGAATATAGCAATAACGCATTTCGATCTATTCATCAAATATATGTTTATTAATAATTAATATTTTTTTTATCAATTATATATTAAAAATATTCAAATTCTCTTTTTTTTTTTTCAAATTCTTTATCCATTTCAATTTATTTTATTTATAATTCTAAATAGAATCAAATATCTTCTAATATATAATAAATATCTAATAATATAGTAGAATTTAATAAAAATTCTAATTATATACATTAATATGACTGTCTATATAGATTTTGTTAAAATTATTATATTTAGATTTAGAATGTATTCTATTTCTAATTAGAAATGAAAAAATTTTCAATACTAAGAACTATCTAATTCGAACTATTTAATAAACTAATCAAAAATGAATTAGAAATTTCCCACCCTTTTTTTATTCAAAAAAGATTATTTACAATTATGGAATGATTAGTTAATGTCTATTCTATTAATAATAATTCTATATTAAATGAAATCATTTTTCTAATAGATATTTTCTATATAAAAAAAAAAAAGAATTAATATATTTAGAATGTAATATATATAAAATGATATATAATAATCCTAGAATAATCATAAAAAAAAAAAAAAATTTAAGGAAAAGTTTTTGTTGAGTTATGTTATAGGAGATCCCCCTTAAGGAGAATAAAAAATAAATAAAAATGAAAGAGAAAGGTACAATCCAATTCAGACCATAATGAAGCATTTCGCTCTTTTCATTCTGAAAGGTGGAAGATAAGACGAAAAAAAAAAAAAGAATCGACCATTCAAGTATTCAAAATTTTACGAGAAAAATAATAGAACGAGAGATAAATAGATACGTGTATCTATCTATCTATATTGAATTGCAGATACAGAAATGATAGAATCATTTTGGATTCGACCAAATATGGGTCTCTGATAGAGATCAAATAAGCTAGATAAGAAATAAAATAGGATAAATTATCGATATAGGAATTGATATCTAATGAATTCAATGGTTCCAGCATAATACAAATTAAAGAAAAAAGACAAGGACATTTTAATTTTAATGAGATATTACTATTAATAGAGTAATAAGATTCTAATTAATAGAATAATAAGATACTAATGGGGATATGGCGAAATTGGTAGACGCTACGGACTTAATTGGATTGAGCCTTGGTATGGAAACCTTACCAAGTGATAACTTTCAAATTCAGAGAAACCCTGGAATGAAAAATGGGCAATCCTGAGCCAAATCCGGTTTTCCGAAAACAAATAATGGTTTCGAAAGCAAGAACGAGAAAAACAAAAAGGATAGGTGCAGAGACTCAATGGAAGCTGTTCCAACAAATGGAGTTGACTGCGTTGCGTTAGTAAAGGTAAAGGAATCCAATCCTTCCAGCGAAACTCTAGAAAGGATGAAAGATAAACCTATATACATACGTATACGTAATAAAATAGTATTTCAAATGATTAATGACGACTCGAATGTTTTTTTTTATGATATAGTCAAAATGAACGAATTGTTGTAAATCAATTCCAACTTCAAGTTGAAAAAAGAATCAAATATTCATTGATTCAATATCATTCACTCCATCATAATCTGATAGATCTGTTGAAGAACTGATTAATCAGACGAGAATAGAATAAAGATAGAGTCCCATTCTACATGTCAATACGGACAAAAATGAAATTTATAGTAAGAGGAAAATCCGTCGACTTTAAAAATCGTGAGGGTTCAAGTCCCTCTATCCCCAAAAATAGAAAAAGGCACGTTTTATTTGCCTTTCTAATTATTTATCCTATCTATCCTTTGGTTAGCGATTCACAATTCATTATGTTTATCATTGATTCTACTCTTTCCCAAACAGATCTGGGCAGAAATTTTTTTCTTATCACAATAATTGTGAATATATATGATACACGTACAACTCAACATCCTTGAGCAAGGAATCCCCATTTCTA